GTGTGAGAGCTCCTTCGCGTATGGATTTGTAATGTGCCTACCATGTTCGCCAACCCTTTTATTTGTGCCTTGCCTGGCTTGAACTTCTGAATTACCAATTGGCTTTTCCGCCTCCCATATTATCTTACTTCTTCTTTGGCTATGGCTATTTTTTATCTTTTTTTTTATTCTTTTCTACTTCATTCCTCCATTTATTTGAAAGGAATGGTAGCGCACTCAATCTGACCTCCTTTGTGTGCCGCGCCTATTTAAAAGTTTCCATAGAAATGGAAACCTGAAGTAAAGACCCTTTATTGCATGTTCATTTCCCATATAGATCGTAGATTTTCCGAGGGTACGATTCCGATCCTCGATTCGACGAGTTTGATCTTTTCTTTCTAGGGTTGAAGACAAGCGAAGAGTAGGGGCAATCAAAGCCAACACCACGGGTAGTTTAACAAACGAGCAAGGGGGGCTACCCTTATGAACGAGAGTCGGTCTAATTCTGGTCTGGAGCGGAATCAATAATTATTCATGCTAAGACAAGGGAGTGGGTAAGCTTACCGCCACCTTAAACCAAGGGGTGCAAATAGCCAGGCTTAGTTGAAAAATCTCATGCCAAAGGTTACGCCTATCCCTGGCCGGACATCCAATACATTTCGAGATCACAGTACTGTAGGCTACGAAGCCAATCTCTCTAAATGAGGTCTCAGGTCGGATCAAAGAGGGCACGGAAAGGCTGAAAATAGCGATACCAAAGCAAAGCTTTTTGAAAGAGAAGAATGCGCCATAGGGTTCTTCCCGCTTCGCTTTGGGAAGGGGCATTGAAAGAACACAGACATAGTGGAAATGCTCCTAGACTAGAGAAGGTTCCCTCGTCAGTCTGATCCTCTCAACTCATACTACAGAAGGGAAATCCTTTTTTCTGGACAGGGTCTTCCTTCTCGGAGAATAGGTCTACTATGCTGAAGCAGAAGGGAACAGGATGCTTATTTAAATGTCGATGAGAATAGTCAGGATGTTCCCTGTAGTACATTCCCAGATCTGAGCTACCTGGATCAACCCACCAGTTAGTACAGTTCGTCAGTAAGTACGTGGGAATAGCCCAGTAATGAATAGATATATCAGTCACCGGGAGGGAGGCGAAGCGTACCATCTACCTAGGGCCTTTGCTCCCTGTATCGGTTTGCGAGTCAGTAGCGGAGGAAGAACCTGTTCCTGTATCGGTTAGTTAGTATTGGTTTATTCCTACCTCTATTGATTGATCAACCGATGGGATGGAATCTGGTCCTACCTAGCATCCATCTTTCATTCAAGCTATCTTACATATGTGAATTTGACCTATACGAGGGGGAAGTAGTTGCTCTTGCGCCTTGCTGCTTCTCTTATCCCGCCCACCTCCCCTTTCTAACCTAGGATAACGACTGAAAGCATTCGTACTTGATTCCTTACTCCAGCGGAACTAATGCAAACTTACCGATGTTCTTTCAAGGGAGGGGGTGGAGAAGAAGAATATGGATTACTTGAACCTTTTGATGCATAAGATGGAGAGCTGTGAGCAGGGCCCCAAGAGAGCTCCTCCCCATTTAGACCTTTTACAAGGTCGAATGGAGGGGGCCAGGATCTGTAGTTCTGTTCTGGAATCCAAACAAAGAAAGTAACTAAATAGGCAGCGAGCCGTTCAGATGAGACCCGAAGAACAGGAAGAATAAATAAGCAAAGGTAGTTTCAAACTTCCTAGAATCACAAGGAAATAAAAACGTTCAGTGAAGTAGTGCGCGAAAAGGAATGATTTGATAAAGCAGTAGCCAGGGTCGGAAAAGGTGGGTAAGTCTAGAGCCAGACGACTCGTGAAGAGATAAAGCATCTGCCCCATCTATTGACTTAGATGAGGAGTCTCGTCTTGAGCACGAAACCTGCTCTGAGTAGTCTTTGCGAGGCGTCCCTTTGATCTTTTTCAAAGAGGTAGGTGTAATGTCTGGCTTTAACAGCGCCCGTGTTCAACACGTGTTACAGGCTGCTAAAATGCCCTTATAGAATTACATTTTAGCTTAGCAGCAGGAGATCGAAAACATGAGGTTCGATCAACCAATGAAGCAGCAAGTTGTCTCGGGCGGCATCTTTATGCCAGCGCTTTAAAGGTTTTATCTCGGTGGTGTTCTTTTCCGAGGAAAGTCACTCTTGCATATCACCGAACTCTTCGCTCCTGACGAACCATGGCGCGTGTTGTCTACGGTGGAAAAAGGGCAAGATAGGGAGTTGCTGGATGTGGTGTTTTGAGGAAAGGAGGTCGGTCTCAATCATTCGACAGGTTCGGTTGCTTCACTTCATAGAAGGGGGTTGGGCTATTCATTCCAGTTTTCGTTTGAAAGAAGTAGGCCTAACCTAACTATAACTAAGGGAAGGAGCTATTCATAGGGCCGAATCCAGGTTCCCCACTAAAAAAAAAAGAAGATTGCGACGCTCTGACCAGTAAAACATGCTGAATTGAGTCTTTTTCTTTAAAAGCTCCAAAAGTTGA